ATGGGTTTCGAAGAAAAAAATCCTTTCTTTCTTGTTTCTATTGAGTCATAAACCGACCTAGGTAAATCCATGAGTTCGATTCTATTATTTTTTCCTCTTTTATTCTGAATAACTATCTGAATCTTGAATTGTCTTATGACTCATCACTCAACTCAGATGAATTTTTTGAAAGAACTATGCTTTGAACAAATGATCCCCGCTCCCATCACCAGTTGCTCCTCCTATCTACACCCGCTCCACCAACTAATCTTATTTTTGGATCTTGTTTGTGATATTGAGAAAAGATCAATCAATAAATATCTCTATGGATTCTTCCAACTTATTTCTATTCTATAGTATATTAAACGACTACAGTACCCTATATAATTTATATGATATGACTTTTCAATTTTAATTCATTTTTTTTTATTTTATTGTCTTCTTTCTCTTTTATATTTCCTTCAGATGAATCGAAAACTACAAAGTATAATATATTTTTGAATGGTTCGAGCCAAAAAATGGACTATTTGCTTATTTACTTTACCTTGTTGTTGTCAGAAAAAGAGGGGAAATTCCTTATTTTCCCCCTGTCTCTAAATGAAATATGATATGCAATATAAAATAGTAAATTAAATACTATATACTATATAGTGGATAGTGGACTGGAAATTCAAATATCTTTCTATTTTTTCTAGTATCCGTTCTCGTTATCCATCCCATTGTCGAAACAAAAATAGAGGATGCATCAATATGTAAATATTTGGTACATAAAGCCACGACCCGATCTATCTATATTTATAACTATAGATAGATAAAAAAAATCTATATATAAGCAACCGATCCTTTTTTTTTTTGAATCAAAGAAAGATATTCAAAAATAGACGTCTCTTATTTTGTGACTCAGAATAAACGTTTCGGGTGGAGGAGTGGAGGAACGGAATAATAATTTATTCTTATGGAGGATCCAAAAAAGATTGAATCGGAAATATCGACAAATTCTAAATTCTTGCGACGTAGTCTAAAGGAAATGAAAAAAAAATTTCGAGGCTACAATTCTATCTCTATCAAATTTGAATATCAGAATAGCTGATATAGTCATGATTCAATAGGTCAGGTCCACTTACCTTTTTTATTTCTTATATTTATGATGGATTTGATTGGAATAACGGAAAAGTAGGAATATTTGGCGATTCATAATTGGGGTTGAGTAGGTAGAATATCTATGTCCTCGAACCAAAAATATGGAATAATGAAACCTGAGTTGAGTAAGAATATAGCCTGTAGTGACATAGTTGTCTTCCCAATAAGCGGGGTGATTTATCATTATAATGAACACTTTATAATCACTATACTATCTCATTATATTTATAATGATAATTAGTTAATTAACTCATTCTAATAAAAAAAATATCCCTATTATCCACTAAAAAATGAAGATTGAAACTAGAGTTTTGTGGAAAAAGCCCCTTATCGGATTTGAACCGATGACTTACGCCTTACCATGGCGTTACTCTACCGCTGAGTTAAAAGGGCCTATTTTATTCCATTCCTGAATGAGACAATGTGAAGACATATACATATATTATATACCTACATATTACATTACATAGGTGCATACAGTAGGCTCATAGTGTCTCATTCGGGAATATCTTTTTTTTTTTAGTCAGTCTAGGCTAAAACCTAATTACTTTTTTTTTCTTTTATTGACCCCTATCACAACGAGATTCGTTTGATTAATACACAAATTGAAATAGATCCAAGATATTTGATATGTGATCAAATCATGTAATGTATGGAATGAAAAGATTCAACTCGTACCTGAAATCCAAGCTCTGCTCTTAGAAAAAAAGAAACTTTCTATTGTTTCTTAATTTCCTAGCTGTAAGATAGGAATATCGCATCTTAACAATGCGTGAATCGATGCGGGAAGGTTGAAGAATGGCTTTTCTGTCGGACAAATCACTAGCGATCCTATACTTCATTAATTATTAATTATAACACATTATAATTATTTCGGAATGTTTATCCATTCTAATGATATAGAATCTATATATAGAAATAGAATATAGAATTTTTTTCATTCATGAACCATGAATGAAAAAATATTCTATCGGAATCGCGAAAGGAAAGGTGGAAAACTTATTCGTATTTAGTCACACCATTACATTATATTGACAATTACAAAAAACTATTCATACTATGAGTATATATAGTATGATGTCGGTTGGGCATCGCAGATATGCCCCCATCGTCTAGTGGTTCAGGACATCTCTCTTTCAAGGAGGCAGCGGGGATTCGACTTCCCCTGGGGGTAGGGTACTACGAAAGGAGGTTGATCATGTATTATCAATAAGTCTAGACTTGATTCTTCCTGGGTCGATGCCCGAGTGGTTAATGGGGACGGACTGTAAATTCGTTGGCAATATGTCTACGCTGGTTCAAATCCAGCTCGGCCCAAGAATTCACCGATCCATCATGAGATTACATAATATAAGAAATTTGTCCGCCGGAAACGTCTGGTTAATTTTATATCCTATTTGTTTTTTTCCGATATATTCTTCATTTTATGAATTATCTGGATTCATATCATAATCCGAAAATATAGGACAAGAATTAACAAGTCAAAATATTTTTTGGAAAGATTTCGTATCAATCGATTTAACACGATTTGACAATAGGATTTCTAGTAATCCGTGTCGTTCTCACTAAAGTCCATATCTATGTGGATATTAATATACCAATCACTCCTTTCTCTGTTACAATACGACAATTCTAAATTAAACTAGTCTTAATCAAATCATTAATAATATGTATGCTGTATACCTTATTTCTCTGGGATTGTAGTTCAATCGGTCAGAGCACCGCCCTGTCAAGGCGGAAGCTGCGGGTTCGAGCCCCGTCAGTCCCGACCTAGTATCCGATGACTCCATCAATTCATTTTTTTATTTTCTGTCAAGGGGCATAGAGTGGGATCTAATTCCCATAGGGTCCTTTTTTTTTCCGTTTCGAATTTTTTATTGAGAAAATACAATGCGACAATTTCAATTACTTCAATTAGTACCGAGGGGGATAGGCATATTGAATTGGTACAATTGTGAGTAGCACCCTATTTAGTTAGGATTAAAAGAAATCCTTGTCTGGTTTTTTTCGATTGCTCCTGACCCGTGGAAGGGAATCGAATACTTATATATATACTTTCACTAGAGCATATACACAAATTTTGATTCGTTTATTGTACGATAAAAAATGCACTTTTCACATAGTTACCTCGATAAAATACTTTTTTTTCATATTAAAGCCTCTTTCTAGCTCCAATTTTTGATAACTTAAATTACTAATAGGAAACAATCTATTTATATCATTCAAACTACATACTTCATTTTGGATATATGTGTCCCAGGGCCGGTTCAAGGAAAGAAAGGAATATTTAAATTAAGTAATTAAGAAAAGGAAGAGCAACCAAAGAAAAGATAGACCCTCTCTTCTCTTAGTGAGGGAATGAGAAATCTTTTTTTATTTCCGGGGAAGGTCCTATCGAAGAAAGAACAAACTAAAAAAAAAGAGTTCATTTTTTCTTTTTTAATTTATCAAAATATTCGATCTTTTCTTCTTATTTTTTCCATTTTACTTCTACTATTTGGGTTGGGTTTTTGACCAATGGAAGCGGAAGATGGGCCAGATCATCCTTTATTATATTATATATATGATTCTATAAATAAGACGGTAGGTTATAGAAAATAACGAATGGATAAAATAAAGAATAATAATTCAATGAGATTCTAAATTGGATCAGGAATTCCATTTTAGGTTTTTCTTCCGTATGGATAAAAGATCTTCCTATGTTATACTATTCCATTCTCGATGATGAATAGATTTGATAGCTCAGATATTGTTATTCAATGATATTGATCCGATTCAATATCATCGGGATGTATTTCTCCCATTGAATTTACAGGATAAAGATTTAGAATCTCTATGGGATCAGATCCCGAGTTATTAATTATGAAGTAAAAAAACGATGAAATTATGGAAGTAAATATTCTCGCATTTATTGCTACTGCACTGTTCATTCTAGTTCCTACTGCTTTTTTACTTATCATTTACGTAAAAACGGTCAGTCAAAACGATTAATTTGAATCAAGCTTGACTTCTTAGTTCTTATCAATAATGGAAGAAATGAAAGGGATTCAAATTCCACGTCTTAAATAAAATGAGCGAATTAAAATCAGACGTATATGAGATTTGATAGTATGGTAGAAAGGAATATAGGAACCTTTCTACCATACTATCTATTAGTGTATAATTCTACTATACATTATTATATAAAATAATAAAGTTGGACTGTATAAAGAAAGATGGCTTAATGTAGATCACTCCGTAATCTGTATATTGATATATGTACATATAACTCCCATATGTGTAATATACATAGTACCCCAATTCGAGTTCTTTACTTTGGTACATTCATTTGGTTTAGACCGATTTCGATCAATATGATATAATTGAATGCCCACCTTTACTCTTATCTTATAAAATACGTATCTACATAATAACAGATCGACTTCCTCTTTGAACAGTAAAGCGAGAAACAAATAAAAAGGGGTCGGTTGCTCCTCATTGTAATATTTATATATAATTCTGTTAAGAGCTAGTTCATCTAAATACTCTATTTCAATTTGGTTGGAAAAAATTGCATATCATGCGTATTCCGTTTAGTTTCAAAATACGAAGATGGGAATCATTTAATTTAACTATTTGTTTGATTGAAAGGTTATTCGTCATCTATTACATTACTTTACTGGATTCCAGTCGAATTTAAAAATGAAGATATTTGAAAGAAAAACGCTTTGCAGAAGGATTATGAAACTATTAATACAGTTTGATTACTCAACTCAATTCAATTAGTAATTACCCTAGCCCTAGAGTCCACTTCTTCCCCATACTACAAGTGAAAGGGAAAATGTAAAGACTACCATTAAAGCAGCCCAAGCAAGACTTACTATATCCATGTGAATTATGCC